AAGCAGCTGATTCAGTAGCATCGGCTGCAATAAGGGCTCGGTGCCATTATGTTAATAAAAAATGGCTCGGTGGTATGTCAACGAATTGGTCCACTACAGAAACGAGACTTCATAAGTTAAGGGACTTGAGAGTGGAACAAAAGACGGGGAGACTCAATGGTCTTCCGAAAAGGAAAAGAGACGCAGCCATGTTGAAGAGACAATTATCTCACTTGCAAACATATCTGGGTGGGATCAAATATATGACGGGGTTACCTGATATTGTAATCATCGTTGATCAGCAAGAAGAATATACGGCTCTTCGGGAATGTATCACTTTGGGAATTCCAACGATTTGTTTAATCGATACAAATTGTGACCCCGATCTCGCAGATATTTCGATTCCGGCGAATGATGACGCTATAGCTTCAATTCGATTAATTCTTAACAAATTAGTATCTGCCATTTGTGAGGGTCGTTCTAGCTATATAAGAAATTGTTGATTAATAATAAGAAAAATCAATTACTTCGGGAACTCCATAGATTTATGGAATCGGTTACTATTCTTGAATCTCAAAAAAGAGATAAAAATTCCTTAGGATATTATGTGATTACCAGGTATCCAAAATATACGATTCAAGTACGCGAGTCGAGAAAGAGATGGTTGAATCAAAATCATTTTTAAAGTTCTATTTCTGTCAGAGGGCAATATGAATGTTCTACCATGTTCCATCAACACACTAAAGGAAGGGTTATACGATATATCCGGTGTGGAAGTAGGTCAACATTTCTATTGGCAAATAGGAGGTTTTCAAATCCATGCCCAAGTACTTATTACTTCTTGGGTCGTAATTGCTATCTTATTAGGTTCAGCCGCTATAGCTATTCGGAATCCACAAACCATTCCGACCGACGGTCAGAATTTCTTCGAATATGTCCTTGAATTCATTCGAGACTTAAGCAAAACTCAGATTGGAGAAGAGTATGGTCCTTGGGTTCCCTTTATTGGAACTATGTTCTTATTTATTTTTGTTTCTAACTGGTCAGGGGCTCTTTTACCTTGGAAAATAATACAGTTACCTCATGGGGAGTTAGCCGCACCCACGAATGATATAAATACTACTGTTGCTTTAGCTTTACCCACGTCAGTGGCATATTTCTATGCGGGTCTTACCAAAAAGGGATTGCGTTATTTCGGTAAATACATTCAACCAACTCCAATACTTTTACCAATTAACATCCTCGAAGATTTCACAAAACCCTTATCACTTAGTTTTCGACTTTTCGGGAATATATTGGCTGATGAATTAGTAGTTGTTGTTCTTGTTTCTTTAGTACCTTTAGTGGTTCCTATACCTGTCATGTTCCTTGGATTATTTACAAGTGGTATTCAAGCTCTTATTTTTGCAACTTTAGCCGCGGCTTATATAGGTGAATCCATGGAGGGTCATCATTGACTAGCTTTCGAAATAGTATTTTTTTAGCTTATCCCAACGCAATGTATGCGCGGTTAAAGATAATCTATTTTTGGAACAGAATATATACAAATAGGGTATATACGATCTAGAGTAGTAGCAAAAAAAAAATGACGATATTGGATTGTTGAATTGTAAAAAAAAAAGGAAAGAGATCTAAAAGATCTTTTTCCTAAAATTCTCGTTTGGTCCATTTATGTCATACCTCCCCCAATGAATATTCTATTTCTATTTGTGCAGTCAATTAAAATATTACGGTTTATAATTGGAATTGGAATAAGAATTCTGATGTTATCTGTTTCCGACGCGCGATTAAACAAAAAAATTCGATTTTATAGAAATAGAATAGAACTATTCCCATTTCATTTGATTTCATTCAATTCAATGATTGACAAAAATTTCAATTAATTGCATCCAAGTAGATCAAGAAAATCCTGATATTGATATGTAATGATTCGGGCTAATGAATCCGTCCATTTGTATCCATGCGGGATAATGATAAAGAAAAGGACGAGAGTTGTTTACAAATGGGATTCCTAAAAAAAAAATAGGTTAGGGAGGTCGAACTAGGTATATGGAATTTCATGATCATAAGCTAACTCTTGTGAATATTTTTAAGAATGATTCTAGAATCCAATTGAATAGAAAATGCGAATCAAAAGCAAAGGGTTGGTTTACGTTATGGAAGAAAGACATGTATATGTAATATTAGATATTGATTAGTTATATATGAACTATCCATTAACTAGTTATAGATGAACCATCCATATATCTTATTTTCCATCCCACTGTGAATTTTGATTGCGATTCCAATAGAAAGAAGTCCTTTCATTTTGTCTGTAACTGTGGATTGAATGAATAAACAGATGAAATCAAGCATACAGAAGAGAAAGAACGAGGAATTAAAAGAAAGGTTCGGAACAAAGAATGGAATAACTAGAGCCATATGGATTGACAAAGACTCCATGGGTAGGAACTAAAAATGAGATATCGAAGTAGTTTTAATGATTCAATAATACCATTACTTCAATTATCATTACTTCAATTCGGAGTTCTTAGTTACTTCGACTGGGTGAATCTTAGTGATGGAATAATAAGTCATAATTTATTGATTGATTGTATCATTAACCATTTCTTTATTTTGTTTGGTGCGAGGAACTTACCATGAATCCACTGATTTCCGCCGCTTCCGTTATTGCTGCTGGATTGGCCGTAGGGCTTGCTTCTATTGGACCTGGAGTTGGTCAAGGTACTGCTGCGGGCCAAGCTGTAGAAGGTATCGCGAGACAACCAGAGGCAGAGGGTAAAATACGAGGTACTTTATTGCTCAGTCTGGCTTTTATGGAAGCTTTAACAATTTATGGACTGGTCGTGGCATTAGCGCTTTTATTTGCGAATCCCTTTGTTTAATCCTAGAAATGTGAAAAATACGTATTTTTTTTTTCTTATTTTATTGACTTGGGCGTGCCGCTTGCTTTTTCCAATTATATCAAGATTTCACTCCTACAATAACTTATTCGTTAAGATAATATCCCATGGGAAGGACTGATTGTAGGATGAGGAATTAGCGGATCCACTCGCTTTCTTCCTTCCTGTCCTTAGTCCAATTGAACCCCCTTTTTTTGTTTTAGGAAGTGTTGCTATAAATGAGGTATTTCGCAATTGACATGAGACCTGAAACCTAATTCTAATAAGTATCTTTCTTATTTTATTGGGAACTCGTGAATTGAAATAAAAAAAAAAAAAAGAATTTCAAAATGGAATTTAAATATATTGAGTTTAGATTTCGAAATCAGGAAATTCATAACAAAAGAAATCAAATATTAAAGGGTCGAAATGAGACAAAAAGAACTCTTTTTATTTTGTTAGTCCTATCTATAAGAGGAGATCATATGAAAAATGTAACCGATTCTTTCGTTTCCTTGTGTCACTGGCCATCCGCCGGGAGTTTCGGATTTAATACCGATATTTTAGCAACAAATCCAATAAATCTAAGTGTAGTGCTTGGTGTATTGATCTTTTTTGGAAAGGGAGTGTGTGCGAGTTGTTTATTTCAAGAATATGCTGGATCCAACCAGCTGCACTTTTTTCTTTATAACTAGGAAAGGGAGGTGCACGATCTTGCGAATTACTTCTGAATAAATTCAGAAATCATATGTAAGAACCATAGCATTTCGTGACTCATTGGTAAATCCACTTTTATTCTCTATCAACCAATAATGTGGGAACATTAACATGGTTAAAGCTAAACCGTTTGAAGTCCAGGCGCAGCATGGTACTCTTTCTACCACTATGTTAGTACGAAGATGATTTCAAAACGAATAGTTGGTAATTTTTCTGATATAGAACACTCATATCGATAAAATAATTTGAAAAATTTACTGGAAAAATGGGTATCTCGCCCTTTTTTTATCCAATGCTGAATCGACGACCTATGTATAAAGTAAGAAGGATTTTTTGGATTTGAAGAAGAAGAAAAAAAATGAATATGAAATATTAATAAAAATGAAATATCAATAAAAAAAAACAACTTAACCTTGCTGACAATTACAGGTTTTTGTCTGGTCAAAAGAGTCCTCCGAATATTCTGGTCTTGGATCAGTGATCAGTTTCAATATTTTGGAATATGAACAGAGAAGAAAGGGTAGGCTCATTACATTAAAAAAAAAAAAAAGATATAAAGATATGGGAATGCCCCATAAGTAATTGAGCGTGAGAGCCAAATGAATCGAAAGATTCATGTTTGGTTCGGGAAGAGATCGTGGCAATTTTGAAATGAATGGGAAAATTTTCTACTTTCATTAAGTGATTTATTAGATAATCGAAAACAGAGGATCTTGAGTACTATTCGAAGTTCAGAAGAACTACGTGGAGGGGCCATTGAACAGCTGGAAAAAGCCCGGGCCCGCTTACGGAAAGTAGAAATGGAAGCGGATGAGTTTCGAGTGAATGGATATTCTGAGATAGAACGAGAAAAATGGAATTTGATTAATTCCACTTATAAGAATTTGGAACAATTAGAAAATTACAAAAATGAAACTATTCGTTTTGAACAACAAAGAGCAATTAATCAAGTCCGACAACGAGTTTTCCAACAAGCCTTACAAGGAGCTCTAGGAACTCTGAATAGTTGTTTGAACATGAACAGCGAATTACATTTACGCACCATCAGTGCTAATATTGGCATGTTTGGGGCGATGAAAGAAATAACGGATTAGTCCTTTTACTTACTGTAGGCATTATTTTTTTTTTCCTTTGCTTCCGAAAAAGAATTAAGAAACACTCATGGTAACCCTTCGAGCCGACGAAATTAGTAATATTATCCGTGAACGTATTGAACAATATAATATAGAAGTAAAGATTGTGAATACTGGCACCGTACTTCAAGTAGGCGACGGCATTGCTCGTATTCACGGTCTTGATGAAGTAATGGCAGGTGAATTAGTAGAATTTGAAGAGGGTACAATTGGCATTGCTCTGAATTTGGAATCAAACAATGTGGGTGTTGTATTAATGGGTGACGGTTTGATGATACAAGAGGGAAGT